ATTTTACCTCTTATTCTAGTGTGTGCTTCCGGAGGAGCACGCATGCAAGAAGGAAGTTTGAGCTTGATGCAAATGGCTAAAATATCTTGTGCTTTATACGATTATCAATCAAATAAAAAGTTATTCTATGTAGCAATCCTTACATCTCCAACTACGGGTGGGGTGACAGCTAGTTTTGGGATGTTGGGAGATATCATTATTGCCGAACCCGATGCCTACATTGCATTTGCTGGTAAAAGAGTAATTGAACAAACATTGAATAAGACAGTACCTGAGGGTTCACAAGTAGCTGAATATTTATTTCATAAGGGCTTATTTGATCCAATCGTACCACGTAATCCATTAAAAGGAGTTTTGAGTGAATTATTTGATCTACACGCTTTCTTTCCTTTGACTGAAAATTCAATTCAAGTAGAAACATATAAGCCTTAATTTCTTAATTTAATAATTAATTAAATAATTCCATTTATTCTAAATTTTATTATTTGTTTGGGGGCAACCAAGTAGTTATTTAGTCTAATTTAGTTTCTAGAAATAAAAGTCAAAGCCTGAAGAGTGTTTTTTTCTTCGGTAACATAAGATTGAATTGTAGAAAGAATTAGGGGGATATTAAATTTTATCAATATTAAATTAATATTCTAATAGACTAGAAAAAATTTAGAATAAATAGACTAAAAATTAAGAATAATAAAAATAAAACTAAGTGGATTATCATACATCTATTTCATATAGAAATATGTATAAGCCCATTTATTTACACTTTTTATTTACATTCCATTTATTATATACTTACTAGAATAGATTAGATGTTAGTATCTCTTTAGATACTAGTATTTCTGCTCCCTATTCTATTTCTTCCTTATTATATCTTAATATATATACATACTAGACTCTTATATTTTATATCTCCTTTTGTATATATTCAATACTCACTTAAGTATAACTATATATAATTATATATGAAGTATAAGATATCTTTATAACAATAACAGGTTATAAATGTTAATATAACAATAAATAACAGTTATAAATATTAAATCGAGGTACCCATTCTATGACAACTATCAGCAACTTACCCGCTATTTTTGTGCCTTTAGTGGGTTTAGTATTTCCGGCAATTGCTATGGTTTCTTTATCTTTTCATGTTCAAAAAAACAAGATTTTTTAGGTATTATGGGGTTAATCTTATCTATTTTTTTAAAGACTTAGGTTTACTTGGATCATAACATAAATATCTATTTAGTAGAATATAGTATTAATTGTATTTTAAAGGGTAGTTTCCTCCGAGCAGAAGTTGGTATGCATAAACATCATATATAAGTAAACGACTCATAGCTTTTTGAAAATCTATTTGAAAAAAAAAATGGGTTATAGGGAAAATTTATGAAGCGTAAAGTAAATCTATTTACATGTCTGTGGATATCTCTAAGAAATCATATATATATAAAAAGGATGTTATTTTTTTGTTTAACTGTAAACAATTGATGAATTACTCCTAAAGCTTCACATCATATTAGTGCTAGTTGATGAGGTTTACTTCGGAAACAAACAAATTCAAGTCAAATTTATTGGGGCTATGTTACCTCCCAATTACAATACAATGGAACTAGATCTACTATGAGTATGAGTTGGCGATCAGACCGCATATGGATAGAACTTATAGCGGGGTCTCGAAAACTGAGTAATTTCTGCTGGGCCCTTATCCTTTTTTTAGGTGCTTTAGGGTTTTTATTGGTTGGAACTTATAGTTATCTTGGTATGAATTTTATACCGTTATTTCCCTCTCAGCAAATAATTTTTTTTCCACAAGGAATCGTGATGTCTTTCTATGGAATTGCGGGTCTTTTTATTAGTTCATATTTGTGGTGCACAATTGTGTGGAATGTGGGTAGCGGTTATGATCGATTCGATAGAAAAGAAGGAATAGTGTGTATTTTTCGTTGGGGATTTCCTGGAAAGAATCGTCGGATCTTCCTGCGATTACTTATGAAAGACATTCAATCCATCAGAATAGAAGTTAAAGAGGGTGTTTTTTCTCGTCCCATACTTTATATCGAAATCAGAGGCCAGGGGTCCATTCCCTTGACTCGTATCGATAAGAATTGGACTCTACGAGAAATTGAACAGAAAGCCGCTGAATTGGCTTATTTCTTGTGTGTACCAATTGAAGTTTTTTGAAAAAAAAAAGTGAAAGCTTTCTTAAAAGAAAAAACTATAACTCAAGAATTCTATTTCTCTTTTTTCTATAGCAGAACTTAACTGAATTTTCTGCCGAACTCTGATTAGAACAAAAGTACGCGGAACAACCATAAAAGAAATACTTTTTGTTCATAAATTATTTTTTTTTATGCGTATTTAAATTCACTGAAATCTATTCAGTAATTAAAGAAGTAAGAAATTGAAATACTAGATTCATCTCATATAGCAAAACATTTCGGAATAAAGAATTCCTATTAATTATTCCTGTACTGTGGGTCACCGGCGAGTTTTTTTTTTTAATGTTTTGATGTCTTGATAAAAGGGGTTCTTGCGTCTCGAAATTCGAATAATATTCATTAATTTGAATTTGAAATGGCTATTTCGTGCATTCATTTAAAGCAGACAATTGCTTCGAATTTGAGCAATTGATATATATTGAAAGAATATTATATATAATATTCGAATTTTTTTATTAATTTACGGATTCTTTATTAGTCTATTTTTTTATTTCTATCTTGTATATTGTTTTTCTCTATTTTTTATAAATTCAAGGACCAACCGCTGTACTGAATCACAAATAAAAAAAAGGATTATAGGCTCGAGACTTGGGATGGAATAGAACTGATACTTGATCGAAATATTAGTATCCTATAGAGTCGACGAATGATACGAGTTCATTTCAAACTTCACAAATGGCCAAAAAAAAAGCTTTTATTTCCCTTCTCTATCTTGCATCTCTAGTATTTTTGCCTTGGTGGATCTCTCTCTCATTTCCATTTAACAAAAGTCTGAAATCTTGGGTTAATAATTGGTGGAATACTAAGCCCTCCGAAATTTTTTTGAACGATATTGAAGAAAAGGGGATTCTAAAAAAATTTATCGAATTAGAGGAACTATCCCTCTTCGATGAAATGCTAAAGGAATACCCGGAAGGGAGTTTACAAAAGCTTCATGCCGTAGTTTACAAAGAAACTATCCAATTGATTAAGATGCACAATGAGAGTCGTATACATATGATTTTACATTTCTCAAGAAATATAATTTCTTTCCTTATTCTAAGTCTTTATTCTATTCTAGGTAATGAAGAACTTATTTTTCTTAATTCTTGTCTTCAAGAATTTCTATATAATTTGAGCGACACTCTAAAAGCTTTTTCTATTCTTTTATTAACCGATTTATGCATAGGATTCCATTCGCCCCATGGTTGGGAACTAACGATTGGCTCTATCTACAAAGATTTTGGATTTGATTATTATGATAAAATTATGTCCGGTCTTGTTTCGACTTTTCCAGTCATTTTAGATACAATTTTAAAATATTTTATTTTTCGTTATTTAAATCGCGTATCTCCGTCACTTGTAGTGATTTATCATTCAATCAACGATTGAAAAATGATCGACTGAGCCAATTCCAATGTTTCTTACTTTGTACATCAGTATTGTACATTAAGTAAAAGAGTCAAAAACGAACTTATTATTTCTAGCCACCTGAGGAATTCCTTCAATATTCCATCCAAATGATTTCAGTAAATAGCAGAATCGTAGAAAAGGAACTGTACTAGTGACTTATCTAATTTTATTGTAGAAATTTTTGGGGATCAATGATTGGACCATGCAAACTAGAAATACCTTTTCTTGGATAAAGGAAGAGATTATTCGATTCATTTCCGTATCGCTCATCATATATATAATAACTTGGACACCCATTTCAAAAGCGTATCCTATTTTTGCACAGCAGAGTTATGAAAATCCACGAGAATCGACCGGCCGTATTGTATGTGCCAATTGCCATTTAGCGAACAAACCCGTGGATATCGAGGTTCCACAAGCGGTACTACCTGATACTGTATTTGAAGCAGTTATTCGAATTCCTTATGATCTGCAACTGAAACAAGTTCTTGCTAATGGTAAAAAGGGAGCCTTGAATGTGGGGGCTGTTCTTATTTTACCTGAGGATTTTGAATTAGCCCCCCCCGATCGTATTTCGCCCGAAATTAAAGAAAAGATAGGAAATCTGTCTTTTCAGAGTTATCGCCCCACTAAAAAAAATATTCTTGTGATAGGTCCTATTCCCGGTCAAAAATATAGTGAAATCACCTTTCCTATTCTTTCCCCGGACCCCGCTACTAAGAAAGACGTTCATTTTTTAAAATATCCCATATACGTAGGCGGAAACAGGGGAAGGGGTCAGATTTATCCCGACGGGAGCAAGAGTAACAATAATGTTTATAATGCTACATCGGCAGGTATAGTAAACAAAATCATACGAAAAGAAAAAGGGGGATACGAAATAACTATAGCGGATGCATCGGATGGACGTCAAGTGGTTGATATTATCCCTCCAGGGCCGGAACTTCTTGTTTCCGAGGGTGAATCCATCAAAATGGATCAACCATTAACGAGTAATCCAAATGTGGGGGGATTTGGTCAGGGGGATGCGGAAATAGTACTTCAAGATCCATTCCGCGTACAAGGCCTTTTGCTATTCTTGGCATCCATTATTTTGGCACAAATCTTTTTGGTTCTTAAAAAGAAACAGTTTGAGAAGGTTCAATTATCCGAAATGAGTTTCTAGATCCGCATATTTATCAATACCAAGTTAACCAAGTTATAAAACGAACCTCATTTTTGTTTGAAATTGTGTTATGTAATTCTGTATGATCAAAAAACTTATGAAAAGCCCTTAGCTTGTTTATATTGCTTTTCTATTATATTTTTGGAATTACTTGTACCGCATTACTAGTCATAGTATTGGTTTTTAAATCAAACTCGAATCGATGTCACTATTGTCAGATTAAAATA